ACCGACTCTATTACATGGTCACAAAAGAAAAAAAAGGATAAAACTATGTCGTATTATGATATGTATAGTAATAGTAATGGGGGAACATGGGACAAAAAATAAATCCAATAGGTTTCAGACTTGGTACAAGCCAAGGTCATCATTCCCTTTGGTTCGCACAACCAAAAAATTATTCTGAGGGTTTGCAAGAAGATCAAAAAATAAGAAATTATATCAAGAATTATGTACAAAAAAATATGAAAACATCTTCTGGCGTCGAGGGAATTGCACGTATAGAGATTCAAAAACGAATCGACCTGATCCAAATCATAATCTATATGGGATTTCCAAAAATATTAATAGAAAGTCGACCCCGAGGAATCGAAGAATTACAGATGAATTTACAAAAAGAAATTAATTCTGTAAATCGAAAACTTAACATTGCTATCACACGAATTGAAAAACCTTATGGAAACCCTAATATTCTTGCAGAATTTATAGCTGGCCAATTAAAAAATAGAGTTTCTTTTCGCAAAGCAATGAAAAAGGCTATAGAATTAACTGAACAAGCGGATACAAAGGGAATTCAAGTACAAATTGCAGGACGTATCGACGGAAAAGAAATTGCGCGTGTTGAATGGATCAGAGAGGGTAGGGTTCCACTACAAACCATTCGAGCTAAAATTGATTATTGTTCCTATACAGTTCGAACAATCTATGGGGTATTAGGCATCAAAATTTGGATATTTATAGACGGGGAATAATAAACCTTAATTTTATTTTGCATTCTATCCAGCGATGGAACAAAAAATAATAAATTCGTTTCTTCTTTTTCTTTTCTGTTCAATAAAAAAATGAACAATTATAATTCTATAGGGTTTAATAAAAATTCAATTAATCTTTTGATAAAATTGCTATGCTTAGTGTGTGACTCGTTGGTTTTTTTAGGGTTAGTATAAAAAAAAGCCCCATAGTATAAACAAATAACTATAGAAGTAATAACCAACTCATCACTTCGTATTATCTGGATCCAAAGAACCAGTCAAGATATGATATATTGTTCATATTGTTGTAGCAACTGAAATCTTTTTTTATTAAAAAATTCTGCTTCTAAGTCGTCAATCGAAATAAAAAATAAAGGGTATGGATAAAAGGAAGGATGAGAGAAAGAAAGAAAAAGTATATTAATGATATATAATTCCAATATGTAAGGTCTATGAGTCATCTCAGAAAAAATCTGTGTAATAAAGCATCAATACGGGTTCCTCATTAAACGGATCTGCTCATCGAACAAAAAATAAAGAGCTTCGAGCCAATAAAGACTAAGAATATTGACTCAAGAACTAATAGCTCCATTGTATAATTCAGACCTAACCATTAAGTAAGAAGCGATGGGAACGATGGAACCTGTGAATTCAAAAGATTCTAGTGAAAATTCATTCGAATGATTCATTGATCGGGATGGCGGAACCGGCCAGAGACCAATTCATCTATTCGGAAAAGTTATGAACTAATGATAGAACTGAAATAGAAATGGAAAGAGTAAATATTCGCCCGCGAAAACTTTATTTTCTTGGATTGCTAAATTTGGGTCAATCCAATACGATAAAGAATAAAACAAAAGAAAGATTCGTTTTAACATTCTAAAATAGATAAATATAAGAAAAAAGAGTTATTTTATATATTTAGTTATTAGTTATCTATACAAATACAAACAAGATATACAAATTTATATATAATAGATTTGATTTGATCTAGATTAAATGAAATCCATGATTCAGTATATTACTTACTTAAATACATGTATATCTTAATTCAAATTATATTATATCTGAATTGAATTCGAAATATTTAATTAGAATTTATTTTATTCGCGAGGAGCTGGATGAGAAGAAACTCTCACGTCCGGTTCTGTAGTAGAGATGGAATTCAAAACAAACCATCAACTATAACCCCAAAAGAACCAGATTCCGTAAACAACATAGAGGAAGAATGAAGGGAATATCTTCTCGAGGTAATGCTATTTGTTTTGGTAAATACGCTCTTCAGGCACTTGAACCCGCTTGGATCACATCTAGACAAATAGAAGCAGGTCGACGAGCAATGACACGAAATGCACGTCGCGGTGGAAAAATATGGGTCCGTATATTTCCGGATAAACCGGTTACAGTAAGACCCGCAGAAACACGTATGGGTTCAGGTAAAGGCTCTCCCGAATATTGGGTAGCTGTTGTTAAACCAGGTCGAATCCTTTATGAAATGGGTGGAGTAACAGAAAATATAGCCAGAAGGGCTATTTCAATAGCAGCGTCCAAAATGCCTATACGAGCTCAATTCATCATTTCGGGATAAAAAAGAAATAGGCCTTAAAAATCGGGGGTGCAGGTTTCTTTTTTTTTTTTTTTGACAAAAAATATTTCTTTTTTTCTTCGACCTTTGTATTGTAAAAAACAGATAAAAAAAATGATATGATTCAACCTCAGACCCATTTGAATGTAGCAGATAACAGCGGGGCTCGAAAATTGATGTGTATTCGAATCATAGGAGCTAGCAATCGTCGATATGCTCATATTGGTGACGTTATTGTTGCTGTGATCAAAGACGCAGTTCCAAACATGCCTCTAGAAAGATCAGAAGTAGTCAGAGCTGTAATTGTCCGTACTTGTAAAGAACTTAAACGTGACAACGGTATGATAATACGATATGATGACAATGCTGCAGTTGTGATTGATCAAGAAGGAAATCCAAAAGGAACTCGAGTTTTTGGTGCGATTGCCCGAGAATTGAGACAGTTCAATTTTACTAAAATAGTTTCATTAGCTCCCGAGGTATTATAAAATAAAATGAGACCGCGATATGGTTATAGTAGGGTATTTAAAAGAATAAGATTAATTTAGTAGATTTTGTCTCACGTATATACCTTTCAAAATTAATATTCATAAACAAATACGTACATAAAAAAATACGTAAAAAAAAAAAAAAGAAAAACATGTTGATTATATCCAAATTTGGAGGCACCAATAATTTTAATTAATCATGGGTAGTGATACTATTGCTGACATAATAACCTCTATACGAAATGCCGATATGTATAGAAAAAGCGTGGTTCGAGTAGCATCGACTAATATCAGCCAAAGTATTGTTAAAATACTTTTACGAGAGGGTTTTATCGAAAACGTGAGAAAACATCGAGAAAACAACAAATATTTTTTGGTTTTAACCCTACGACATAGAAGGAATAGGAAAAGGACTTATAGAAATCTTTTAAATTTAAAACGGATCAGTCGGCCGGGTCTACGAATCTATTCTAACTATCAAAGAATTCCTAGAATTTTAGGTGGGATGGGGGTTGTAATTCTTTCTACCTCTCACGGTATAATGACAGACCGAGAGGCTCGACTAGAAAGAATAGGCGGAGAAATTTTGTGTTATATATGGTAATCTTTCTAATATCCGAATTGAATATGAAACTTCTTATTTGTGAAAAAGAAAAGAGAAGAGGTGGGTTGTCTAATAGGGTTCTTCCTCCACAAGTTGATACTTCAAGGGGGTTTTACCTGGAATGAAAGAACAAAAATGGATTCATGAAGGTTTAATTACTGAATCGCTTCCCAACGGTATGTTCCGGGTTCGTTTAGATAATGAAGATCTGATTCTAGGTTATGTTTCAGGAAAGATCCGACGTAGTTTTATACGGATACTGCCAGGAGATAGAGTCAAAATTGAAGTAAGTCGTTATGATTCAAGCAGAGGTCGTATAATTTATCGACTCCGCAATAAAGATTCGAAAGATTAGGTGTTTTTTCAACTTCACTAGTTCGTTCGTAGGAATACGATTCAAAATCGAAAATTTCAAGAAACTTCTTTTCTTCGAAGAAGTGGATTCAAAATTAAAGTAAGGAGTGGCAAATATGAAAATAAGAGCTTCTGTTCGTAAAATTTGTGAAAAATGTCGACTAATCCGTCGTCGGGGACGAATTATAGTAATTTGTTCCAACCCAAGACATAAACAAAGACAAGGATAATCAGACTCGTTAAAGACCCGATATACAAATAAGAAGGGGGATCTGTTTTGACATGAAATGGATATATCCATATATCTCTGACTCAAATTTATGAGATGATAAAATATGGCAAAAGCTATACCGAAAAAGGGTTCACGTGGACGTATTGGTTCACGTAAGAGTACACGTAAAATACCAAAGGGGGTTATTCATATTCAAGCAAGTTTCAATAATACCATTGTGACTGTTACAGATGTACGGGGGCGAGTGGTTTCTTGGTCCTCTGCCGGTACTTGTGGCTTCCGAGGTACAAGAAGAGGGACGCCATTTGCTGCTCAAACGGCAGCGGCAAATGCTATTCGTGCAGTAGTAGATCAAGGTATGCAACGAGCAGAAGTCATGATTAAAGGTCCCGGTCTCGGAAGAGACGCAGCATTACGAGCTATTCGCAGAAGTGGTATACTATTAACTTTCGTACGGGATGTAACCCCTATGCCACATAATGGCTGTAGACCCCCGAAAAAAAGACGTGTGTAGAAATAAAAATTGAAGGTATTTCAATAGCAAGAGAAACAAGAGAAATAAATGATTCAACGATCTGATCAAATAATATTATTATGGTTCGAGAGAAAATAACAGTATCTACTCGGACACTACAGTGGAAGTGTGTTGAATCAGCAGCAGACAGTAAGCGTCTTTTTTATGGACGCTTTATTCTGTCTCCGCTTATGAAAGGTCAAGCAGACACAATAGGCATTGCGATGCGAAGAGCTTTGCTTGGAGAAATCGAAGGAACATGTATCACACGCGCAAAATCTGAGAAAATATCACACGAATATTCTACGATAATGGGTATTCAAGAATCAGTACATGAGATTTTAATGAATTTGAAAGAAATCGTATTGAGAAGTAATCTCTATGGAACTTGTGAGGCGTCTATTTGTGTCAGGGGCCCTGGATATGTAACTGCTCAAGATATAATATTACCGCCTTATGTAGAAATCGTCGATAATACAC